TTTCATCTTTGTAAGATCGTCAATATTGTACCGAAGGCGTATTTAGAGTAGACCGAATCAGTATAACTATCCTTCTGCTGACACAGCAACGCTCTTTGTTTGTATCAATCAGTATCGAAAAGAAGTGGTACATAATTCCTCTCTTCCTTTCTTATTACTTGTCTATGCTATGGTGAACCGCGTGTCATTCAATAGAAAATTCCCCCTGTATGTAGTATAGGGTTTGTTTCTATTATTCGCTTCAGAATAGAAACTGAAGATCTTGGTAAAGTGTGAGTCGACGGGTTATAATTATTCATGAAAGATATTATCATATTCCCACAATTCAATTAGGTACAAAATCTAGAAGCTCCCTTGTAGNNNAAAAATAAAAAAAAAAAAAAAAAAGAATTGAATTTGCAAAATCATTATCATTTTTTTTTTATTTTTTTAATTTTCATAGTTACTCAAACTCAAAAAGAATTTATTTTAATAAAGTTACACGGGACTGTTCTAATTGCTATTTTTACTTTATACTTGTTTATACTTGACTCATCAGCTGCTCACGGAATCCGTTGATTCGAAATCACGGGATCAGTAGATGTCACAGAGGTTGAATTAATCTTTTTTTCTACCTATGCTACTCCATCTTTGTTAGTGCCGTCTCGAATGCTTATGAATCAAGAAATTTAAATTATAACTGATTCTGTCAATTGGTAGTTTTTTATCATCATATCTCACAAAAATTTAAACTTAGGTAAGTGCTTTATAAACATATGTAAAAAAAAAAAAAAAAATAACGTATCTCATTTAGCTCTTTCATGCCTACTATAACTAGTTATTTCGGTTTTCTACTGGCTGCTTTAACTATAACCTCAGCTCTATTGATTGCTTTGAGCAAGATACGACTTATTTGAAATTAGTTGAATGAACAAAACAAGAAAAAATGCATTTTTCTGTGAAATTCCAGCTATAGTCCCTTTCGACACCGATTGACAATTCTTGTTTATTGAGATTCATCGGCGATTCGTATTAATATTTATAGATAGATATTACCTCTACTTTTCTCCCCTTTCAATTTCAAACAACTTGAAATGATTGAAGTTTTTCTATTTGGAATCGTGTTAGGTCTAATTCCTATTACTTTGGCCGGATTATTCGTAACTGCGTATTTACAATACAGACGCGGCGATCAGTTGGACCTTTAATTGAGTAACATCTCTTTTTTTGTTTTTGATTGACCTCCTACTAAATCTGCAGGAGGTCAAATGCGGGTTGCAGTTCAAGTTAATGAAGNTTTTTTTTTTTTTTTTATTGTAATTGGACATCCCAATTACAGGAACAGAATCACGCTCTGTAGGATTTGAACCTACGACATCGGGTTTTGGAGACCCGCGTTCTACCGAGCTGAACTAAGAGCGCTTTCTTATGGGAGGAGATCCGACTGTAAAGAGAAGGAATCTTTTTTTTTTTTTTTGTTTTTTACCCCCAATATGCATGCATATAGTATTATGTAATGAAGGATTATTCCCCAATTTTTGGTCGATCCCAATTGACCCATCATTACTTTACTGCCCGTAAGAGAAGTAATAGGTAGGGATGACAGGATTTGAACCCGTGACATTTTGTACCCAAAACAAACGCGCTACCAAGCTGCGCTACATCCCTTTCGTTATACAGCGTCATTCATCATTGTAGAGAATACCTGTATTGTTTTCCACATCGTTATTTCCTATATCTATATACAAGATATCCATATACAAGAAAATTTATCTTGCCATTTCTTCTTTTTTTTTTTTTGGTCTCATATCATATAATAAGAGAATTATATACATATGAAAACATATGAAACCTAACATATAAGTAAATGAATATTTATTGGTAATGTTCAGGAAGAAAATAAGGGATCATCCTTTTGGATTTTAGGAACAATTCATCTACCGGATCATTCTACATATCCATTTTGAGGGGGTCCATGCACAAATACAAGTGATCTTTAACTAACTAACTTTATATTATATATATATAGTTATAATATAGTTATATCTCATCTATCTGGTAATAATTACAATAAAGAAGGAGGATTTTCAATGCGAGATCTAAAAACATATCTCTCCGTGGCACCTGTGCTAAGTACTTTGTGGTTCGGGTCTTTAGCAGGTCTATTGATAGAGATCAATCGTTTATTCCCCGATGCGTTGGTATTCCCCTTTTTTTAATTCTAGTTTTAGTTATTGACATAGGAAGGGATAAATAATAAAAAGATTAGAGATAGAATAAACCCTCTATAACTGTGACGAATTTGTCCCGTTTTCATTTTTTTTTTTAGTATAGGAAAGGAAGGAAAGAAAAAGAATAAAAGTGTATTGAATTAACCCCATCGAAACTTGAGTTCAGGATCGAATTAATAGGGGGAGAGCTGAACTAGAAATATGGGTCTGGGGGGGGGGGGGGTTCGAGACCATACAATATATTAAATGATAAATGACATACTGGGATTATAGAAAAGTTGATACTTAGAAAAAATCGTATTACTTTTTTTATGATTACTCTATTGATTGAAACAAAATCTTTCATATTCATAATTGGGTATTGGTTTTCAAGTTAGCAACTTCCGGTTTTTTGTTCCTTTCTTCTTATTAGATTCGGATCGAAAATGGAAGAGTTGAGTGAATCCAAAATCCAAAAGGAGGTTCATGGCCAAGAATAAAGAAGCCAGGGTAAGAGTTATTTTGGAATGTACGAGTTGTGTCCGAAAGGGTTTCAATAAAAAATCGCGGGGCATTTCCAGATATATGACTCAAAAGAATCGAAACAATACGCCTAGTCGATTGGAATTGAGAAAATTCTGTCCTTATTGTTACAAGCATACGATTCATGGGGAGATAAAGAAATAGATTGAGCAGAACATAAGTGCCCCCTTCCCAAGTAACAGGAAGAAGTTAAAAAGTATAAATAAATAAATAAAAAAAAATTATATTATATATATAATATAATTATATTTCTATTATAATAAATAATAAATATAAATATTATAAAATATTTTATTTAATTTAGATAGTTTATCTATAAACTAAACATATAAACATATATTATTATATAATAATTATAATATATAATATAAAAATAATATAAAATAAACAGCTCAATTATAAAATAAACAAATCAAGTCCTCTTTCGGTCGGATCCGAAATGAATGAAGAAATAAACTAGGATTTTATAAATAAGAAATAAACCATGGATAAATTCAAGCGACCCTTTCGTAAATCCAAGCGATCTTTTCGTAGGCGTTTGCCCCCAATTGAATCGGGGGATCGAATTGATTATAGAAACATGAGCTTAATTAGTCAATTTATTAGTGAACAAGGAAAAATATTATCTAGAAGAGTGAACAGATTGACTTTGAAACAACAAAGATTAATTACTATTGCTATAAAACAAGCTCGCATTTTATCTTCATTACCTTTTCTTAATAATGAGAAACAATTTGAGAGAGCCGAGTCGCTCCCTAGAACTACCGGCCCTAGAGCCAGAAATAAGTGGACCCGCCACCCGAATTAAATAAAAAATTAAAAAATCAAATCGGAACTCAAACTCCTATTGATGTTTTGTTGGAAAAGCCGAGAGATTTGATTGTCGGGTCATAAGAAAAAAAATAATAATAATGGGGAGGAGAGAGGGAGAGAACTATTATTATTTTTTTTTTTATTGAAAATTGAAACGTGTTTATTCATTCCTACTCTTATCATATGATATATGAATTTTTAATTTCCATTTTATCTTCCCGGAGTTCATTCTCCGGGGAACTCCGCTTAAAAGATTCCGTCGAATTCCTTACAATTACAATCTCCCTTCCTTATTTAAATTTAATTAAATTTGATGATTTCATTAGAAATCATGTAAAGACAATTCTTATTTGATATAGCTATTTGCGCAAGTATTTTACGGTTAAGAAGCAACTGCCTCTTGTGCAAATCGTGTATTAATATACTATAACTATAGGATACCTTAACCTCGCGGGTTACTGCGTTTATCCGAGTGATCCACAAACGCCGAAAATATCTCTTTTGACGGCCTCTATCCCGATGAGCAGAAACCAAAGCTCTCGTTTTCTGTTGCATAATAGTTCGAGTAAGTCTTGAATGAGCCTCTCGAAAGGTTGATGCAAATAAACGCATTTTTGCTCGACGTCTCCGAGCTATATATCCTCGTCTAACTCTGGTCATTGAATCAAATAAAACTTTGATGAATAACTAATTGATTTCTTTTCTTTCAGTCATTCTTTTCCCCTCCTCTAGTTTAATTAATAACAAAACGGATTCTTCCGATGTATAAAATACAAATTCCAATGGCTTTTGCTGCTATGACCTTCCCAACCACGATTTTTTATTTCTTCCAGGCATTTCGCCCCAAAACAAAAAAATAAATAAATAAATTTTACCGATATCGATATTAAGTATCAAATAAATAGTAATAGTAATAAAAAATACGTAGTAAATGGATAAATAAATAAAATAGAAATAGTGGCTTCCATCGTTTCTATGGTTACTTCTTAAACGGTGAGGTCCTCTCTATACACCGGAGCCCCTTACTCATTTAATCAATGTTTTGGTAACTTGTACAGTTCACACTCTTTGGCTCTACCCATGAATTATACAGTAATAGGTCTTTTCACAACGAGATCTATCCATACAGTGACGGCATTTAATTGTGAAAGTTGGCTAGGTAGCTGACCTTGTTAGTCCGTTCTTGCAAGAGTAGGAACAGAATTTTTCTGTTTTTTAAATAAAAATTCCCCGCTTAATGGATACGACTTGCTACCAATGGGGAATTGCTTTTCATCTCAAATGGAGGTGATGGGATTTGCACCAATGGAAACCATAAATTCCATACACAACATACACAATATAGGTATATGATAGATCCTTATTTTTATATAGTGAATGGAGTTCGTCCATTCCATCCTATTCCTTGGTACTGGTCATTGATACTGGAAAAATTGTCTCATTTGTTTTGTTCCAGCCCACGATCTGAACGCGTCGCACATACACCCTAGTACATGTTCCTCGACGCTGAGGACATCCTCGAAGAGCAGGGGATTTCGTAACATTGTGGATTGGCTGTCTTGTGTTTCTAATAAGTTGTTTAATAGTTGGCATGTTGCATCGTATACAAAGGCTGGTTTAGATCGATCCTAACCCGATCATGATGAATTACTTCTTAATTTTTTACCTGGCTAAGAACATAAAATATGAAATTACGAATCATTCTAATTATGGTTCGAGATAGAATCTAGGATTTTTATGCGAAACCCTCGGTATTTGAGCTCCCTACAAGATCAACAATGCCGTGAGCTTGGGCTTCTGTTGCTGACATAAAAACATCCCTTTCCATGTCTTCGGTTATAACCCATAAGGGTTTTCGCGTTCTTTGTGCATAAACCCTTGTGAGGCTTTCGCGTAGTTTTAGTAGTTCTTCCGCTTCCAGGATAAATTCTCCTGTTGATGTCTGATAATAAGAGCTAGCAGGTTGGTGGATCATAACCCTGGCGATATAATAATATAATGAGGGGTTCCCCTATCTCGTCTCGCATGATCACATGGGATACAGAATACCAAGCAAGAGGAAAAAGATAGAATTGAACAACCGTACAGGCATATTTTTTTGTGCATTGCATACGGCTCCTAAATGGAATTTCCTTTTCCCTTCCATTGAAGAAAGAGACAAAGAAGATCCATCAGATCCAGATCGTTGAATGCTCCATTCCATTTACCATCCTTCCTTTCAGAGGAGCAAAAAATACTATGATGGTTCCGTTGCTTTATATATTTATTTTATCTCGTATGTGATTCCGCAATCCCAAAGTCTCTTTCTGATCGGATCAAATAAGTAAAAATTATTTTTTTTTTTTATTTTCTTTCGTACTCTTTCATAACCTAAATATAGGAAAGAGACTTCTGGTGTAAAAGCAAAAAAAGATTTGTTTGTGACGCTGAAACTGACTCCCGATACAGAAGATGAAATCGGGAAATAACCTTTGTTTCATACTACTATCTCGATACACAATCTCATGTTATGGAAAAAAAAGTAATAATGTTTTGTTATGTTAATATCGAGATCGAGGTGCCATGCTATTATTACTTTTTTTTATATTCCATATAGCGAAGGCATAGTCTTATGTTTTCTCTCAAATAAAAATAAAAAATTCATTGGCGCCAAGCGCGAGGGAATGCTAGACGTTTGGTAATTTCTCCTGCCATCAGGAGAAAAGATCCCATTGAAGCGGCTAATCCTATGCATATCGTATTTACTTCTGGTGACACCAATTGCATAGTGTCATAAATAGATAGTCCGGGGACTACCCACCCGCCGGGAGAGTTTATAAACAAATAAAAGTTCTTGTTCGGCTGCTCCATACTGAAATATATCATGAGAGCCACCATTTGATTCGAGATCTCGCTATCAACCTCTTGCCCTAAAAAAATCATTCTATCTCGATGAAGTCGGTTGATTAGGACAAAATTTCCTTCGGAACCGCACACGCGCCTTTAGATGCATACGGTTCAAAAAAATCAAAATTTCGAAACGAAAAAAAAAAAAAAGAATTCATTGAACTTATCGAACTAACCCGCCATTGATGTATTGGTTTCATCGAGATCCGAATCACGATGTCATTTTCTTGTTCCTAAATGGGCCTCCTCAACTCTTTTAGGTTTATGCTCTACTCCGGGTAAAAATATGCCCGAATTCTATTTGCACATATAGTGCAAATAATCCCAGTACCACTTATTTTTTTTTTTGTTTTTGCTACGACTTCTTTTTTTTTTTTTTCAATTTGGTCGATTTCATGCCTTCCGCCAATACCAAATATTTGATGTATTCATCATATTACTTTATTGATTGGCAGTTTGAGATGGCTTATATTATTTATTTATATATATATTAATATTATATATATTTATATTTTTTTTTATAATTAGATTTTTATCTATTTAAATTATTTAATTTATGGTATAAATATAATAAGAATCCATTATGATACAGGCGGTAATCATACGTAGATTCCAAATTTGGTATTTCCTGAACGGAGCCTGGATACTTCTTATTGGTCCAACCTAACCATAAATTATTCTAGTTGATAATATGGATTAATTGATATAATTTTGATCCCCAAACCAACAAATAAATTGATCTAATTGCGCTTCACGCTCCGAATTCGAATTATGATTAATGATTCAATCAATCTTTCTTGGGCAAAACGGGGGTTATCTCAATCGGGGGAGAGAACGGGGAAATCCCATATGACCCAAAATGTCTGACAAGTCGCACTATACGTCAATCCAAACTCCATCTGTCTCTCCAGGATTCCGAAAAGGCACTCTTGGAACACCAATGGGCATTAAGTTAAACAAAAAAAGCACTAAGTACTATATTTTACTTTAATGTGGAAACGTAAAAATGGGTTTCTCGCCTTACTAATATTTTCATTTATCATATTTTCAAAACAAAAAACAAAAACGTTTATTGGATTTTATCCATAGATTGGAGGGTTCATGGAGGAAGACAGAGTGAATAACGGAAAATAAAATTATTACGAATGGATCATTCGAATGATGAACAAGTCTCTATGCATTCGCTCAAAAAAATAAAAATGGGACCCCCCATTGCATATTGGTACTTATCGGGTATAGAATAGATTTGTTTCTCTTTGTTCCTACGAACAGAATTGTCAGAATTCTTCAATTATTTCCAATGGAAGGGAATAGAATAAATATTAACCCTTGCCTCGAGATAATCCACTGAAAGGCGGAGCATAGTCTTTTCAAATGCGATAAAGTCACATAGTGTCCATTTTTCTTTGATAAAAAAGGGGTATTTCCATGGGTTTGCCTTGGTATCGTGTTCATACCGTCGTATTGAATGATCCCGGTCGCTTACTTTCTGTCCATATAATGCATACAGCTCTAGTTTCCGGTTGGGCCGGCTCGATGGCCCTATATGAATTAGCGGTTTTTGATCCCTCTGACCCTGTTCTTGATCCAATGTGGAGACAGGGTATGTTTGTTATACCCTTCATGACTCGTTTAGGAATAACCAATTCATGGGGTGGCTGGAGTATCACAGGAGGAACTGTATCGAATCCGGGTATTTGGAGTTACGAAGGTGTGGCCGGGGCACATATTGTGTTTTCCGGCTTGTGCTTCTTAGCAGCCATCTGGCATTGGGTGTATTGGGACCTAGAAATATTCTGTGATGAACGTACGGGAAAACCCTCCTTGGATTTGCCCAAGATCTTTGGAATTCATTTATTTCTCTCAGGGTTGGCTTGCTTTGGTTTTGGTGCATTTCATGTAACAGGCTTGTATGGTCCTGGAATATGGGTGTCCGACCCCTATGGTCTAACCGGAAAAGTACAACCTGTAAATCCAGCGTGGGGGGCGGAAGGTTTTGATCCTTTTGTTCCGGGGGGAATAGCCTCCCATCATATTGCAGCGGGGACATTGGGCATATTAGCGGGCCTATTCCATCTTAGTGTACGCCCGCCCCAACGACTATACAAAGGATTACGTATGGGTAATATTGAAACTGTCCTTTCCAGTAGTATCGCTGCTGTCTTTTTTGCAGCTTTTGTAGTTGCTGGAACGATGTGGTATGGTTCAGCAACTACCCCCATCGAATTATTTGGGCCCACCCGTTATCAATGGGATCAGGGGTACTTCCAGCAAGAAATATATCGAAGAGTTGGCGCCGGATTAGCCGAAAATCTGAGTTTATCAGAAGCTTGGTCTAAAGTTCCCGAAAAATTAGCTTTTTATGATTACATCGGTAATAATCCGGCGAAAGGGGGATTATTCCGAGCAGGCTCAATGGACAACGGGGATGGAATAGCTGTTGGGTGGTTAGGGCACCCCGTCTTTAGAGATAAAGAGGGGCATGAGCTTTTTGTACGCCGTATGCCTACTTTTTTTGAAACATTTCCAGTCGTTTTGGTAGACGGAGACGGAATTGTGCGAGCCGATGTTCCTTTTAGAAGGGCAGAATCAAAATATAGTGTCGAACAAGTAGGCGTAACTGTTGAGTTCTATGGTGGCGAACTCAATGGAATCAGCTATAGTGATCCCGCTATTGTGAAAAAATATGCTAGACGCGCACAATTGGGTGAAATTTTTGAATTAGATCGTGCTACTTTGAAATCTGATGGTGTTTTTCGTAGCAGTCCAAGGGGTTGGTTCACTTTTGGACATGCTTCATTTGCTTTGCTCTTCTTTTTCGGACACATTTGGCATGGTGCTAGAACCCTGTTCAGAGATGTTTTTGCTGGGATTGACCCAGATTTGGATGCTCAAGTCGAATTTGGGACATTCCAAAAACTTGGAGATCCAACTACAGGGAGACAAGTAGTTTGATACAACGTTGTTATGGTCTGGTATCATTCGCCTCCTTTTTTAATTTTTATTTTTATTTAACATAGGTATAGGTAGGGTACCAGAGAAATGAAATTTTGAATTTCATTATATTATTGGTTTTCTTTAAATATTACCCTTTCCTTGTCTGGGAAAAGATCCCAAATGAACAGGTGTGGAAGCTATAATTGTAAACTACGATCGAATCTATGGAAGCATTGGTTTATACATTCCTGTTAATTTCGACTTTAGGGATAATTTTTTTCGCTATCTTTTTTCGAGACCCGCCTAGGATTTCGACTAAGAAATGATTTTTCATTATCTCAATTGAAGTAATGAGCCTCCCAACTAATAGGGGAGGTTCATCATTTCAACTAGTCTCCGTGTTCCTCGAACGGATCTCTTAGTTGTTGAGAGGGCTGCCCAAAAGCAGTATATAAGGCATACCCAGTAAAGCTTACAAGTAAACCGGATATAAAGATGGCGACTAAGGTTGCTGTTTCCATTATTAGAAAATTTCAAGACCACGATACAGTGGATCTACATTACGACAAGATCGTTTATTTACAACGGAATAGTATACAAAGTCAACAGATCTCAACCAATGCAATTGGATTTATGGCTACACAAACCGTTGAGGACAGTTCTAAATCTGGGCCAAGAAGAACTCTTACAGGGGATTTATTGAAACCGTTGAATTCGGAATATGGTAAAGTAGCTCCTGGATGGGGAACTACCCCTTTAATGGGTGTCGCAATGGCTCTATTTGCGATATTCCTATCTATTATTTTGGAGATTTATAATTCTTCCGTTTTACTGGATGGAATTTCAATGAGTTAGTCCCACAAGAAAAAAAAAAAAAGAAGTCCTAGCTTTTGAATCAAAAAGGAATCGCTTAGGACTCGGATTTCTGGACCATTCTGGTAGTTCGACCGCGGAATTTCGTTGTTTCGGTAGTTCCGGAATATGAGTGTGTGACTTGTTATAATAGATCCTATTGATAGTGCAGAAATAGGTCTGTCATCTCATCTCAATGGAGATGGTTCTGCTCCGTCGGATATTTATTCGAGTATCTGGAGCACGGAATACATGGAATAGCTCAAGAGAAATATTTAAACTATGATTCATACCTACTATTCAGACCTCGCGACCGGACTCCTACTAAAAAAATTTTCAAAGAGGTATTTCATAAATCGAACGATTTTTTATCTTTCCGAATCGTGTTTATTTTGACCGAAAGACAAATTTGTATCTGGATTTTTAGTCAGAACATCCATTCATTAAGTAAGTGATGATCAAATGGTTCTTACTCAGAGAACCTTTTGGCTTAGCTTTAGGGCTTTATTGAATCATCGTGGTTCTAGTATGAATCTGAGGTTTCAATCAAATCATAGGGTTTCAACAAGAGAATTCCTAGCAAGAGTAAACAAAAGAATACTAATAGTAAATCCATATTACGCACAAACAACAAATCAAATAAAAAAATAGGGGAAGAGAAAGTTCAAGAGGCCTGTAACGATCAATACAATATAAATATGGATGAGCCCACTTGAGATTTTGGCATTACCATAAAAAAAGGGGATTTCGGATTTTGTTTCCTTCATATCCTCAGAGATGTTTGAACCAAGTGATTAAGAAATTTCAAACTTTCTATTACATATCCGTTTTAACCAGTATTTGGGTGTTTTCGCTTGAGCCGTACGAGATGAAATTTTCATATACGGTTCTTAGGGGGGTCTGTCGTTTTACCTATCTCAATAAAGTATATGATTGGTTCGAGGAACGTCTCGAGATTCAGGCGATTGCCGATGATATAACTAGTAAATATGTTCCTCCTCATGTCAACATATTTTATTGTCTAGGGGGGATCACACTTACTTGTTTTTTAGTACAAGTCGCTACGGGTTTTGCTATGACTTTTTACTATCGTCCGACTGTTACGGAGGCTTTTGCCTCTGTTCAATACATAATGACTGAAGCCAACTTTGGCTGGTTAATCCGATCAGTTCATCGATGGTCAGCAAGTATGATGGTCCTAATGATGATCCTGCACGTATTTCGTGTCTATCTCACAGGTGGATTTAAAAAACCTCGCGAATTAACTTGGGTTACGGGTGTGGTTCTGGCTGTATTGACTGCATCTTTTGGTGTAACTGGTTATTCCTTACCTCGGGACCAAATTGGCTATTGGGCAGTCAAAATCGTGACAGGCGTACCTGAAGCGATTCCTATAATAGGTTCGCCCTTGGTAGAGCTATTACGTGGAAGTGCTAGTGTGGGTCAATCCACTTTGACCCGTTTTTATAGTTTACACACTTTTGTATTACCTCTTCTTACTGCCGTATTTATGTTAATGCACTTCCCAATGATACGTAAGCAGGGTATTTCAGGTCCTTTATAGAGAAGACATACTTATTTGTAATCGATCATATATCATTTCGTTTTGGTGAGGAACTATAGTATTTCATTGCTACAAATATGTATTATTGAAAAAAAAAAATAAGACATTTTAGTTGGAAATTTTCCCTCAACTAACCCAAAAGTATTCTTTAATTTGATACGAGTAGTTGAAGTGGATTCCCCCAAGAGAGATGGATTATGGGAGTGTGTGACTTGAACTATTGATTGGGCCGTGCAGATATATGATTTTATCTGCCACATTGGAATTCACAACCAAATGTGTCTCTATTCCAACCAACGTGTAAGCCCCTTACACAGGATAGGCTGGTTCACTTGAGGAGAATCTTTTCTATGATCAGACCCTAATCATGTTGTGCATGAACAGGCTCCGTAAGATCCGGTAGAATAAGTAATGGGAAATAATAAAGATTCTGTTCTATCTATTTACTTATAGTATGGAAACGCATTCATTTCCTGTGCATCGATCCCGATCTATGATACTATCGGAGTGAAACAAGGGATCTAAGGAAGAACAAGGCTGGACTTTATTAGTAACAAGTAAATCCTTTGTATGTAATGTAAAAAGACTCTAGTGGGAATAAACACAAATCACAAGGCATGAGACGATCCAAAAAGCACTTGATCATGATCAAATTTGCAAGCCTACTTGGGTATTGAGCATTTACCTGTAAGAACTTAATTTCTTGCAATGGATAG